AACCACTATCTCTATATCATTTCTCATAGAAAGTGCGTATACACTTAACAAAACGTCTTCTTCTTTGAACAATAAAGAGGGAAAGAAATAAAAAAAAGTCTAGTCTTTCTCAGTATCTATCTATAAAGATAGTAAGAGCTCATTCCATTGATTGAAATAGAAAATTTCGGAAGAATTTTAGGTTAGAAGAAATTTCCAATCATCGGAATCCCTTTCTTTTCGAAATACAAACACGGGAATCACTGAAATATCTCTTTGAGAGAAAGAGTATGATTCATATCATAGATAACTCCATTGGAGTCCAATGGGATTCGAAATTCAGAGATTTTGATTTTAAATAGTTCAAAACGCGTTGCAGAACGATCTATAAAACGATTGATACGGTTTGATTCCTCAACTCAATTAGTAGTACTTCTAGAGCCCACTTCTTCCCCACACTACGAGTGAAAGGGAAAATGTAAAGACTACCATTAAAGCAGCCCAAGCGAGACTTACTATATCCATGTGAATTATGTCCCCTATCTCTATAAATACGAAGGAATTTTTCCATTATTCCTCCCTAATAATAGTGGAATCCATGGCGCAGAGTCAAAAAGGGATTCTGACCGAACACTATCGAGAAACCAATCCAATAAATCGATTATGATTTCGAATCGGGAAAGATTAAACACAAGCAAAATACGTAGTAAGATCCGAAGGGAATGGGAAAATGTAGGAATAAGAATAATAAGGCCTATTCTTTTTTTGTTTTGTTGACCTTAGTAAGTAAAAACAGACAAGGGAGAAATCACGAAAAACCAGAAATCTCTATCTATTACAGACCTCTATTTCCCCATTTGATCCGGTACCCCCCTTCCCCATTATCGCTCTGAAAGAGGGGGCTTGTCTAGGGGTTGCCGCAAAGAAATTCTTTCTGTTTGCCCCTTTTTCTATAAAAGTCAATTATCAATCCAATCTAATATTGGTTGGATACCTGAGCACTCGGAGATTCTCGCGAGTCCGTCGTATATTGCACCTCCTTCCAAAACTCTTAATTGAATCAGATTTCCTATTCAGGCTCTACAATCTGATTCAAGATCCAGTCATTAGACACTCCCTTAGTAATAGAAGGGAATCGTGAAGTCTTGATAGACCCTCTACCAGTAGATTCGAATATTTCCTTGAATCCTAGATGCGAACGAGCATTCACACTCTTTTTTGTTTAGAAAACCCTCAGACCACATGCTTAGAATCAACAAAGCATTAACAGTCTGTTTCCTCTGCTTCTAACGGGGAAGAATTCTGCAAGTTCTATAAGCGGAACCGAAGAGAAGAAGAGATTTCGAGTTTTTTTGTTGATCAGGCGACACCCGGATTTGAACTGGGGAAAAAGGATTTGCAGTCCCCCGCCTTACCACTCGGCCATGCCGCCAAAATAATACAAAATAGATGAAAATTTTCCCAGATTGCTGAAGTTTTATTGTATTTGGATTTTGACTCCTGTTTTCCTTAATCCTTTTCCTAAAAGAAACACCCTTTTTGGATTTTATCCATCCCTTCGATTGATTGTATAGTATTGGAAAATCCACAATGCTAAAAACATTCTCTGGCTTTTCTATTGAGAAATCAAATGTGGATTTTCAGCCGACAAACTTGAACCATTAACTATTGACTGCTTAGTTCGAATTAATGACGATTCTGGGATTTGAATCGCAAATTGTGTTTTCCTAATGACATAAGAAAATACAAATTGAGACAGAACTAATCAGTATTTATTTTTTCAATCAAAAAATCCTTCTCAATTTCAATTATAACAAAACATATCAGTATATGTAAACCCCAGAACATAAATTGTTACACAGATATCTATTATTTAGATATATTGTCTATAGGTAATTATCATAAAATTATCCTACTTCACTTCAATTTTGCATTAAATAGAAATTCTCTTTTGATAGAACACGACCCGGACTGTCCCGAATAGAACCAGCAATAAAAGAGAAGTCGGATATTATAGCTATCCGCATACGTGTTTAATAAGTGCAACCCTTCTTATACACTTCAAATCATATTCTATTCAAAAATCAGTAAAGTAGAAATATTTCTCTTCTCTGCGAATCGTTTTTTTTTTGAATAACGAAATCTCTAACATAAAGACGGTTAAGTGCTAAAAAAATGGATCCTATGTTGTTTCTGATTTTTCTGTCTTTGTATTTATCTCCCAAATACCGAATCCTTTTATTTTTCTCAAATTCGAATATGTAATATCATAATAATGGTATAATTGAAATCCTTTTTGTTTTGCTATTATATACAAAACCTTATGACTTTAACTTTAATAAGTCTAAGTGACAGAATTCTGTTTCTAGGACTGTTTTATCAATTCCTTTCCATTTTGATCTGTTGCAACTTCCAATTTAAGTAGAAAATTCTCTTTATTCCTCCGTTCAAACGTAGTTCATACATTTCATTCCAAATATGGAGTTGGATAAAATTTCATGTGATTCAGTAAACAGAATAG